CCAAACCAGCCAATGTAAAGACGATTTTCGGTGCTGGTTATCCAGTTACAGAAGCGACCCCATAGGCTTTCGCTTTCGCGTCTCTCTAAAATAGCAGTCATGGTAAAATCTTGGTTTATTTAATTATCAGGGACTCCCAAGCACACGAATTTTATATAACTCGAAATATAAGGCTTGTTATTCAATAATATAAGAATACTTATATGTTTTTGTCAAGTATTTATCTAGACCTGTCCAAGCTTTTTGTTTTTGTAAGTATATTGTTGAAAAAAACATATAAGTAATCTATATACCCCCTTTTGGCGGTGGGTTGCCCGGGATTCGAACCCGGAACTAGTCGGATGGAGTAGATAATTTCCCTGTTAAATAGGTAAACACCCCTCCCCAAACCGTGCTTGCATTTTTCATTGCACACGGCTTTCCCTATGTATACATTTAAAACCCGGTTTCTTACTTAGAACTTTAAAAAAGTTGAAAACTCGGTTGATTTAACCCTTACTACATCCTACATCAACATTTCAGAAAAAAAATTGTTATCTTCATTACCTACATTTTTAGTGACAATTTACATGATCTCCTAACGAATCATTCAATTAATAACTGGCCAAATCATTGATACAAATAATATCCAAATACCAAATACGCCTTCTATATAACCTCTGCGAAGTGGAAGAAGCTCTTGGAAAGGTCAAATAAAGGACTTGCTCTTCCGCCGTAAAGAATTCTTCCAATAACCCCGAGCCCGGTCTTTTCAAAAAAGCACGTACAGTACTTTTATGTTTACGAGCCAAAGTTCTAGCACAAGACAGTCGAAGTATATACTTTATTCGATACAAATTATTTTTTTGTGAGGATCCACTATAATAATGAGAAATATTTCTGCAGATACGCCCAAATCGGACAACAATATCAGAATCTGATAAATCAGTCCAAACCGCCTTACTAATAGGGTGCCCCAATACGTTACAAAATCTCGCCTTAGCCAATGATCCAATTAGAGGAACAATTGGAACAAGAGTATCGAACTTATTAATAGGATTATCAATTATAAATGCATTTTCTAGCATTTGACTGCGTACCATTGAAGAGTTTAGTCGCGCACTTGATAGATAGCCCAGAAGAACTAGGTAATGATTATATAATTGGTTTATACAGATCCGTCCCGGCTGAGACCATAGGTAAAAATGACATTTCCATAAATTGACAAAATAATATGTCCATTTTTTCATCAAAAGGGGCGTCCCTTTTGAAGCGAGAATTGATTTTCCTTGATAACTAATATAATGCATGAAAGGGTCCTTAAACAACCATAGATTGTCCTGAAAGGCCTTAGCAAAAGTTTCTACAAGTCCAAGATGTTCTAGTTTTCCATAGAAAAAGATTCGTTCAAGAAGGGTTCCAGAAGACGTTGAGCATAAATGAGAAGATTTGTTACGAAGAAAGACGAAGATGGATTCGTATTCACATAGATGAGAATTATATAGGACGAAGAAAAACCTTTGATTTCTTTTTGAAAAACAAGAACTGGCTTTATTTGGAGTATTCCAAATACGATACTCGTGGAGAAAGAATCTTAATAAATGTAAAGAAGAAGCGTCTTTTACCCAGTAGCGAAGAGTTTGAACCAATATTTCCAGATGGACTGGGTAGGGTATTAGTATCTCTAACACATAAATTAAATGTGAAAATTTGTCCTCTAAAAAAGGGAATATTGAATGAATTGATCGTAAATTATGAGATTTAACTATTCCTTTCCTTTCTAGCGAAGATAATAATCGTAGATAAAACGGAATTTCTAGAATGACTGCAAATCCTTCTGATATCATTTGAAAATTAAAATTCTTGTTGCGCCCAAAAAAGGTATTTTGGGTAAAATCATTAGCAAAAAGAATCAAATGATTCTGTTCATACTGATACATTCGCTCAATTGCACGTTTCACAATTAGTAAGCTGAACTTATTAGAACCTGCATTTTCCAACACAACGGATCTATTTCTATTTAAACCATGATCATGCGCAAGTGCATAAATATACTCCTGAAAGATAAGTGGATATAAGAAGTAGTGTTGTTGAGATCTATTTAGCTTTAAATATCTTTGGAATTCCTCCATTTGAAATTCTAGTTGAACTAAAGGTAGAGGATTTTGGGGGTTATCAATGAAACATAGTGCGATACAGCCAAAACGAGGTATTCGAGTAATAAACGAATAGATACCTCGGGGATACAGGTAAACTTATCAACGGATTATCTATCCTCTCTTTTCCATTTAAACGAATAAGTTTATGTTCGTTATAGGATAATAAAAGGCTTAGAAATCCTTTATTTTTTCAACCTAATCGCTCTTTTGATTTTGGAATTTTTTTATCAATATACTGTTTCTTCTACACACATTTCTATTCCATAATGGAAAATGTCAATAGTTAGGATTCATTAAAATATAAAGAATTCGTTCATGGGATAATCCCTTCCCGTATCAGGCACTAATACATTTTTAACGTCTAATTAGATCGGGTAATCGTTCAAATTAAGAACAGAAGCTCGTTGCTTTTTCCCTATAATCAATAATCATATCAATAAATAATAAATAAATAAATTGAAGCCATTAGGGCTCTATATCCATTTATTCATCCGACCCAACTTGAAATTGAATTCATTTTGTTCCGTTTCAAAAAAGAACACAACGGTTTGGACCGATTCGGAAAGAATGAAATATTCTCAGAACTCTTCGTTGATCCGACATGCTATTTTTTCCATTCATTCCCTTTCAGGATCAGTCGTGGTCTTCCAAACTTTACCGATGGTATGGACGAATCCCTCGCTTCATCCAAATGTGTAAAAGATCCTAGCCGCACTTAAAAGCCGAGTACTCTACCGTTGAGTTAGCAACCCGAATAGAAAAAGTTTATGTAAATACAATAAAAAAAAAGATAGATAAATGTCAAAATTTATGGACCACCCCTTCGTTATTATGTTATCGACTTTTAAATCAAAACCCCTATTCTTATTATATCAAAGAGAATTCAAGGAATCCCATCATTTGAATAATATAAGGTAAAAATCAAACCGCTCTGACAAAAATAAATTTATCTACTTATCACGATGAATTATATTTGTTCGATACACTGTTGTCAATATAAATGTTGAGAAAATAATACAATGGAAAAACAAAATAAATGGAATTTATTTCAATACTATTAAACTATTAAAAAAAGGGCTTGTGTTGGATTGGCACTACATAGCTGAAAAAAGTTTAGATAGAGGAATAAAAAAAGACCAAATAGAAAAAAATATCAGATTGAATCAATAATAAGTAATAAGTAACTAGAATAAAAAAAGGGAGGATTCCTTGGTTATTACTTATTAGTATAGTTTCAACGAAAACCGACCAATTGAAGGAACTCCCAGAATTTTCTATTTATAGGATCAAGCAACTCGAGTTTTGTCGTTATAGAACATGAAATTTTATAGAAGCAATGAAAAATAGATATGAGTAGAATCCAAAAAAGGAAAAAAGTATATATATATATATATAAATACAAAAATTTATATAAGAATTACTATCCCTTTCTATTTCTTTATTTCCTTAATTCAATTTTGTTTGATTAGGACCAAGTTACTTAAAAACCTCTGCCTTTTTTAAAAGATCCCGAACAGTTCCTGTGGGCTGAGCGCCCTTTTCAAGGAAATATAGAATAGCAGGAACGTTTAAATAACTTTGATTCTTTATCGGATCATAAAAACCTACGTTCCGAAGATCTCTTCCTTCTCTTCGGGATCGAACATCAATTGCAACGATTCGATAGACGGCTCATTGGGATAGATCTAAGTAAATGAACAAGACCCCCCCTAGAAACGTATAGGAAGTTTTCTCCTCGTACGGCTCGAGAAAAAATGATTTGGAGTTTTGTCTACGTATAGAATTAGAATTTCTGGCAAAGGAGTTGATAAAATAAATTAGAATAGGATTTAACTCATTTTTTTCTTCCTCCTTCCTGAAAAAATAAAAATCATTTGTACCCATAACTCAAGTTGAATAATTCTCAAAGAGCTTAAAAGAAAAAAATCTTTAGGCAATTTATTTCATTTTTTGAATGGTCTTTAACCCCCTCTTGCTTGTCTCATTTAATCTTTATTATTATCCAGTTATTGAAACAATTGAAAAAACGGTGTTTCCTTGTTCTGGGATCCTTTTTTTTGTTTTAAATCAGTGGGTTTAGACATTACTTCGGTGCTTCTTAATCCTTACAAAATGGCAGCAACATACCACTTTTGTGATTTCTTTCTATCAAAGAATCATATAAACGCTCGATTCCCGAGTGATACACTTTGAATCGAAAGACTTTTCTCAATTTCAACAAATTTTACTTTTGAATTAAAAACTTGACTGAATCGGATCCTTTCAATTTCTATATTGATATATATGATATACTTACAAAGTTGTTCCAATTTATTGATTGGTATTAACCCTAGATTCTTGCCCCCTGAAAGATGAATCCATACTTTCTACCCGAGCTCCATCATGTACTATACTCTATTCATTACAACCTAACAAAAAAGGATTCTAGTGAAAACAGAACAGATGTCGGGTCAAGAGCACCTTCATTCATAGAAAAGATGGCGGATGTAAGAATAAAAATCCACACCGGATTGTGTCCTTCAAGTCGCACGTTGCTTTCTACCACAGCGTTTCAAACGAAGTTTTACCATAACAAAAAATTCCTCTAATTTGGAACCCATATGGAATTGATTCAATTATGGAATCATGAATAGTCATTGGTTCCGTCGATACATAAACATATTAATCTATACCCTTTTTCTTCTATACAAATTCTTCTATACAAAGACAAAAATGTTTTTTGAAGCAATCTTAGCAAGACCCCACCTATTATTGTATGTTATTGTATGAATGCAACACTTTAACTTTACTTTTTATTAAAAAAATTAAAATATCTGTTTCTTTTCGAATTGAACCATCAACGATTTAAAGCAGATAAATGAATTGAAAAAAAAAACCCATTTTTATTTTTTTTGTGTGAGATAGATAAAAAAGACCGATCGAAGAGAATATTTAAGTACTTGTTCTTTCGATTCGAATTTTATTAATAAGATAAGATGAATAAGATGAACGAATTAGGGTTTTTTCGTACCTATGAGATAGACTGAACTAAAGTCTTTATTATGGATCCGTTACATATGTAACTTGATTCGTTATTAATGAGATTCGGACATACACAGATATACATATATTTAAATCAAGACCTCCTATTACTGTTACTAATTAAGAACTATCTATCCCACGACTCTCTGGGAATGCTTGAATCAGAACAAAAATAAAAAAGGATACCTTTTGGGGGAAAGGATACTCTCTAGGGACAAAGACAAACAAGTCCAGATTAGGCGCTTGCTCCTAATTTTTTAGTTTACCCAAACCCAGTCTTGTCTTAAGAGACTTAATCCCATTAATTGAATGTAATAACCCCCCTCTTGTTTAGAATAAAGAGATCCTAATAATTTGGCTACCCCATTTTTTTAAGTTTAATTTGAATGGATAAAGAATAAGATATAGGATATAGGAAAGAAGTGCTCTTTCTTAGTGTAATTCAAAATTAAATGTATCGTTGAAAATTTAAAAAGATATGAGACGTAAGGTTTTTTCTTCAAATTAAGTAGCTCGAAACCCCTTCAATATGAAGGGAATGAACATATGATGAAAAATCCGCCCATACTTTATTTTTTAATTAGTTGAATTCAACTAGGGTGTGACCTACGTTACCATCATATCTTGATGACAAACAAATCTATTTAGTAATATCTGTATGTTGTGAAAAACAAAGATATGATTCATAAAATAATCATTCAAAATTATAAAAGAAACAAGAATGACATTCTATCCAATATTAGGCATTTAAACATAACGTTACTTTCAAAATAAACTTTTACTCTGATACAATGTATCTACCTGGTATCTACCTGGGACGAAAGGATTCGAACCTCCGAATACCGGGACCAAAACCCGTTGCCTTACCACTTGGCCACGCCCCATCTATATTTCCATTATATACTAATAAAAAATATTATTAGTATTGGGTCTTGGTCAATTACAGGGCAATTTTATATATAAAATTTTTATAGAATAGATTAGATTCTTGCTAGGATTTTTACGCGTGTAGATATAGAATTCAGCCGAATTCATTGATCATTACATATAATTTAATTAAGATATTCTATGAAAGTATTATTTCTTCTATTCTCCTTTGTTTGAGAATTGGGGAATTTTTGATTGGGTGGGTTCAAAGAAAAAGAAGGATTTTTGTCTACCTTACTTTACTTCATTTTCCTTATATCATTAACTCAATCAAAATGCAATTATCTCCAAGAACAAAACGCCTGTTATGCTTAATATCTTTAGTTTGATCTGCATTTGTCTTAATTCTGCCTTTTATTCGAATAGTCTTTTCTTCGCCAAATTGCCCGAGGCCTACGCTTTTTTGAATCCAATCGTAGATCTTATGCCAGTCATACCTTTGTTTTTTTTTCTCTTAGCCTTCGTTTGGCAAGCTGCTGTAAGTTTTCGATGAGATCCTTAATATTATTCTAGAAAATTAAAAAATTAATGCTTTATTAGTCTTATACTATAAACCTTCGATTCAAACATTGAAAGTCTGAAAGTCTTGGTTGGATAGCTTCGAGAAACCCAAATCTGGCTCACCCCGGATTCCCCATTCTGCCCTTTTGAAAGACCCTATATCTAAGGTTAAGGTTAGGATCCCCCGCAATATCTAATTGGAGGTATGATGAAATAAATTTTTGGTAATGGAGGATCTATTCTCTTTTCTCATTTTTTTTCCAAAAAAAGATCTTGGAGATTGTGTAATGCTTACTCTCAAACTTTTCGTTTACACAGTAGTGATATTCTTTGTTTCTCTATTTATCTTTGGATTCCTATCTAATGATCCGGGGCGTAATCCTGGACGTGAAGAATAAAAAAGGGAGTTTTCATTTTCATTGCTTGATTTTTAAATTTTCTTAGGATTTTTTATCTATTCCACATGGTTAACCAGGAAACATTAAAAAGGATTGGCGAAATTTGAAAGAGAAATCAAATATTAAGTCATCAACAAAAACGGAAAGAGAGGGATTCGAACCCTCGGTACGAATAACTCGTACAACGGATTAGCAATCCGCCGCTTTAGTCCACTCAGCCATCTCTCCCAATTGAAAAAGATAATTACTATGTTATATTACACATAAAATAAGGATTGAAAAAGTATTTCTTTCTCTTTCTTTATCTTATCTATATTCTATCTACAACTTTTATTAGCAATTACAGTTAGTTCAAGTAAGGGATCGAAAGATTCAATAGAAAAAAAGAAAGAAGACCCCTTTGCTTTGATTTTGTTCGAAAGGGCCCCTTTTATTCCCGTGGCCTGGCCTGGTAAGTACCTAGCCGGGCCTTTTTTTGTTCCAACGAATACTACGGTTTCTCTAATAAAAAAATG